CAATCAAAGGAATAATTGGAACTAATGTATCAAGCTTCTTCATAGCATTATCCATTATAAATGAATTTTCTAGCATTTGACCCCGTACCACCGAAAGGTTTGGTCGCATACTTGAAAAATAACCCAAAAAATCAAGGGAATGCTTGGATAATTGGTTTATATAAATCCTTCCTGGTTGAGACCACACATAAGAATGACATTGCCATAAATTGACAAGATAATATTTCCACTTATTCATCAGAAGAGGGGTATCCTTCGAAGACAGAATAGATTTTCCTTGATATCTAACATAATGCATAAAAGGATCCTTGAAGAACCATAAGATGGCGGCCGGAAAATCATTAACGAAGACTTCTTCTACAGGATATTTTTTTTTTTCATAGAAATGTATTCGCTCAAAAAAGATACCAGAAGAGGTTAATCGTAAATGAGAAGATTGATTACGAAGAAAAAGTAAAATGGATTCGTATTCACATACATGAGAATTATATAGGAGCAAGAATAATCGTGGATTACTTTTTGAAAAAATAATTTTTTTTGGAGTAATAAGACTATTCCAATTATAATACTCGTGAAGAAAGAGTCGTAATAAATGTAAAGAAGAGGGATCTTTCACCCAATAGCGAAGGGTTTGAACCAAGATTTCCAGATGAATGGGGTAGGGTATTAGTACATCTGATACATAATTTAAATGTGGGAATTTGTCCTCTAAAAAAGGAAATATTGAATGAATTGATCGTAAATTATAAGATTTTACGATTTCTGTCGCCTCTAAGGAAGATACTAATCGTAGGGAAAACGGAATTTCCACAATGACTGCAAATCCCTCCGACATCATTTGAGAATACAAATTTTTGTTGTACCCAAAAAATTTTTTTTGGTTAGAATCATTAGCGGAAATTATCAAATGATTCTGTTGATACATTCGACTAATTAAACGTTTTATAATTAGTAAACTATATTTAGTGTCATAACCTCCATTATCCAACAAAATCGATCTATTTAAACCATGATCATGAGCAAGTGCATAAATATACTCCCGAAAGATAAGTGGGTATAGGAAGTCATGTTGCTGATATCTATCTAGTTCTAAATATCCTTGAAATTCTTCCATTTTTAATGTGAACAAGAAAAGAAATAGGTGATTTATTGGGTTATCAAATGATACATAGTACGATACAGTCAAAACAAGGTATTATAGTAAGAAAATACCTCGGAACAAGTAAGACTCATCAACAGACTCTCTAGCCTCTCTTTTTCCATCTAATTGATTTATGTTCATTCTAGGGTAACAAGATGGTTAGAAGTCCTTTATTTTTTCAATCCAATCGCTCTTTTGATTTTGAAAAATCTTTATCAATATACTGCCTTCTTCTACACATTTATCTCTACCCCATAATGGGTAATAGCTAATAATTAGGACTCATAAGAAATTTATAATCCACTCATGGGAAAAGTTTTTCCCGTATTAAGCACTAATATATTTTTAACGTCTAATTAGATCGGGTAATCATTCAAAAATTAAGAACAGAAGCTCATTACTTTTTGTTTCCCTATAATTGGAACCGTAGTAGGGCTCTACCCATTTATTCACTCGACCAAATTCATTTTTTTTATTACACGACAAGAATTCAAACAATTTTAATAAGGTTTTGGACCTATTCGGTAAGAATGAAATATTCTTAGAATTATCCATTGATACGACATGCTGCTTTTTCCATTCATTCCTTTCAGGATCAGTCGTGGTCTTACAAACTCTACCGATGGTATGGACGAATCTTTTGCTTCATACAAATGTGTAAAAGATGCTAGCCGCACTTAAAAGCCGAGTACTCTACCGTTGAGTTAGCAACCCAAATAAAATAATTAGAATGTGTAGATACAATCGGAATCTCAATAAAAAAAAGATTGAATTGCACAACGCAATCCAAACCAATCAAAACATTAAAATAGCACAAATTTTTTAAATTCTAATTGATTAGATTCTGAACATAATAAAAATGAACAGATCCGATGAAAAAATTCTCAGATAAAAATAGGGATAAAGTAAAATATTTATAAATACATCCATTAATTCTATAGTATATAGATTTTATTGAGTTTAATCTTAATCAAAAAAAGACTTCTTGTATCACAGAAAATACAAGAACCCATTATTTGAATGAAATAAAAGCTATGGGACGGAGATATAAATGGATCCTTTTATCCACGATCGGATTATATTTATTTGATACACTGTTGTCAATATGAATGTTGAGAAAAGAATACAAAAGAAAAAACAATTTATAAATCTAACTAACAATTCCAATTTCAATCAATTAGACAATTAGAATTATAAGAAAAAATAAGAAAAAAAAAACTAAGGACTTGTGTTGGATTGGCACTATATATAATATTTCTATACAACACAACATTGATACAATATTGGTGGAAAAAAAAATGAAGTAAAAAAATGAGGTTTATTCACTAAAATAAGCAAGTGAAATCCTTTGTGTTTTTTTATTTGTTCTGACAGTAATCTCAAAATTTTATATTTATAGACCCGATTACTTCATTTATTTATTCACTTAATCTTTTTCTATCTATTTTATATATATCAATAAAATTTATATCAATAAAATATAAATAGATTTTTGTCGTTATAAAAGACACTCTTTTATAGTAACAATAATAAATTTAGTATGATATAAATAGAACAAAAGAGGAAATAGCAAAGAAACAAAAAGGTTATACAAGGCTATATACAAATCATCCACATTTTTTTTATTTCATTAATTGAATTTTATTTGTTGATTAGGACGAAGTTCCGTAAAAACCCCCGCCCTTTTTGAAATATCATGAACAGTTCCTGTAGGTTGAGCACCTTTTTCAAGGAAATATAGAATAGCAGGAACATTTAAATAGATTTGATTCTTTATCGGGTCATAAAAACCCACTTTACGAAGATCTCTTCCCTCTCGTCGGGATCGAACATCAATTGCAACGATTCGATAAATGGCTCATTGGGATAGATGAACAATACTCCCCCCCCCCCTAGAAACGTATAAGAAGTTTTCTCCTCGTACGGCTCGAGAAAATTCTAAATTATGTCTATGTATAGAATCATAATAACAAATAGATCCATAAAATCATCAAATTCATTATATTATTGATTTGAGTTTAAATACTTTTTCTTAGTCTTCCCCCCCCCCCAAAAAAAAAAATTATTTGTATCCTCATAACTCAAGTTGAATAACTCTCAAATAACTCAAAAGAAACCTTTTAGGTATTAAATTTATTGAGTGGTCTCTAACCCTTTTTGTCTGTCTCCTTTAGAATCTATTTTGATTCTTAAATATGATCTGGTTGTTGAGACAATTGAAAACGGTATTTCCTTGTTCCAGGATCTTTATCTTTGCCTTGAATCATTGGGTTTAGACATTACTTCGGTGATCTTTAAATCGTTTCAAAACGGCAGCAACATACCATTTTTTGTGATTTCTTTCTATCAAAGAATCGTATGAATGGTTGATTCCTACGTAATACACTTTACTTTTGATTTGATTTGATCAAAAGAGTTTTACCAATTCCAACAAAATTAACTTTTAAATTTTATCGAATTGGATCCTTTAGATTTATATATCTAAAATATACTTACGAAGTTGTTCCAATTTATTGATCGATACTAACCTTAGATTCTTGCCCTTGAGAAATTAATCAATACGTTCTACTCGAGCTCCATCGTGTACTATTTACATGGCAACACTCTCAAAAATGAGGGTTCCAGTGGAACAGAACAAATGATGTCGAGCCAAGAGCACTTTCGTTCCTATATAATATAAAAAAGTGGTGGATGTAAGAATCCACAGCTGATCATGTCCTTCAAGTCGCACGTTGCTTTCTGCCACATCGTTTTAAACGAAGTTTTACCATAACATTCCTTCAGTTTGGAACCAGTATGTAATTGATTCAATTATGGAATCGTGAATAATCATCGGTTCGGTCGGTACATAATAATCTATACTTTTTTCTTCTATATGAAGAATGGATAATGTATGACGAAGTCTTAACAAGAATTCAATCAATTTAACCCCATTGTTTATAATTTTTTTAAAATTATAACTAACATAACATGAATAAATAAACACGAATAAACAAGTTATTTTGAATCTCTATCTTCATATCTTCAAGTAACGTGATAGGATAAATTCAACAATTTAACACTTCTTAGAGTACCAAGAACTCATAAGAAATCATTAAAAAGATTTAATTGATTGAATAGTTTAATAGTTTCCTACCCTATATCATTATTTGCATAAGGTTTTACAGTAAGTACCATTCGCTTTTTATCATCATTAAGAGAAAGATAAATCCATAATCCATATTGGATTAAACCATCAATGATTAATAAAAAAAAAAAGACTGATGTAAGGAAAGATTGAAGATTTAGGTTGTTATTTTTTCGTATTTCATATTGTAAAATCAGTAATATTTAACAAATCAAAATTTCGTTTCATATGCGTGTTATTTGAACTCGATTAAATTTGTGAAAAAGATATGATTAATAATAAAAAAAAAAAAAAAAGAAATAAGAATCACATTCTATAACAATATTATACTCTTAAACGGAAGACTGGTCGAAAAGATAATCTTTATTTTGATATATTTTATTATGATATAGATTATGATATAGATATATATTTTATTTTTTATTATAGATTAATAAAATGATCGTGGGTCAGGTATGTTCTGGGACGGAAGGATTCGAACCTCCGAATAGCGGGACCAAAACCCGTTGCCTTACCACTTGGCCACGCCCCATTTCTAGTCGACACTAATAAACACTAATATTGGTACTGGTTGTTCGTCAACTCAAGTCTAAATATCTATTATCTATAAAATAGATTACTAGAATTTTTATACATGTAGACGTAGAATTAAACAGAATTTATTGATCATTACATATAATTCAATTAAGATATTGTATGAAAGTATGGTTTATTCTATTCTCTTTTGATTTGAGAATTGAAGGATTTTTGATTGGGTGAGTTCAAATCAAAGAAAGTTTTTTGGTCTATCTTATTTTCTTTTTATTCATTTTTCTTTTCTATGAATAATAACATATTTATAATAATAAAATAATAAAAAACTCAATTTATTAATAACTCAATCAAAATAAATAAAATACAATTATCCTCAAGAACAAAATGTTTGTTATGCTTAATATATTTAGTTTGATCTGTATCTGTCTTAATTCTGCTCTTTATTCAAGTAGTTTTTTCGTCGCCAAATTGCCCGAGGCCTACGCTTTTTTAAATCCAATCGTAGATTTTATGCCAGTAATACCCCTGTTTTTTTTTCTCTTAGCCTTTGTTTGGCAAGCTGCTGTAAGTTTTCGATGATATCTTTAATTTAATAATGTCTAGACAAATTCATGATTTATTGAAAAAAAAAAAATTCAAAGAAAAGAATTGATAAGATCAGATAAGTCTTACACCCTCAATTCAAATATTGAAATTCTTGTACAACCGCGAAAAATCTGGATCACCCCACTTTATTTCTTGGTGTCAAAATAAAAAATCAAAATAGTAGGGTATGCGGTATAAAAACGGAGAATCTATTCTCTTTTTTACTAAAAAAAATCTTGGAGATTATGTAATGCTTACTCTCAAACTATTTGTTTACACGGTAGTGATATTCTTTGTTTCTCTCTTTATTTTCGGATTCCTGTCTAATGATCCAGGACGTAATCCTGGACGTGAAGAATAAAAGATAAGGTTTTTGTTTTCCTTGCTTGATTTTTAAATGTTCTTAGTAGGATTTTATCTATTACACATTTTTAACTATTAAAAATAAAAAGAGCTCGCGAAAAATTCGAAAGAAAATACCAAGTCATCAACAAAAACGGAAAGAGAGGGATTCGAACCCTCGGTACGAAAAACTCGTACAACGGATTAGCAATCCGACGCTTTAGTCCACTCAGCCATCTCTCCTCCCAATTGAAAAAGGATAATACTATGTTACATTATAAAAAATAAGGATTGAAAGAGCCCTTCATAATATTTTTTTTTCATCCGAGAGTGCTTTTTAGTTCCACGGCCCGGCTAAGTACTGACCAGGCCGGGCCCGCCATTTATTGTTCCAACGAATCATAAATAATTTTTTTTTATTTGAAAACTAAAATACTTGCTTGTTATTACGATTGGAAACATAAAAACTCTTTTGATTTCTATGATATAGAATCAAATGATATCGAATCAAAGTGTCGTTTCTTATCTTAATTCTTAATTTTTTATATTTATTCTTTATTTTCTTTATTCCTTTTATTTTAGTAAAGTAAATAAATAACAAAAAGGGAGCTGTGGATTCTTGCACAATACATTTTCATGTATGTTATGGCTTAAGTAGTTTTGTCGAGACGTCTAGGTCAAAAACCTCCGGCAAAAAAACACTTGTTATTTAGTTTTAGTTATTGAAATTTAATGAATTCTCTTTTCCGAATCTCATTGGGTTCTCTGATACAACACGTAAACGCTCTAATTTTCATGATTATTTTATGATCCTATCCTTTCTTTTTACTCTTTTAACTTTTTATTACGACCCATTTTCTTGTTCGACAAAAGGTTCATTTATATACAATAATCGGATTGTAGCGGGTATAGTTTAGTGGTAAAAGTGTGATTCGTTCTATAATCCTTTATATAGTTAAGGGGTCTTTCGGTTTGATTAATATTTCATTCCGACCAAAAACTTTATTTCTTAAAAGGATTTAATCCTTTACCTCTCAATGAAAAATTCGAGGAAGAATATACATTCTCGTGATTTGTATCCAAGAATCAATTTAAAATTGAAAAATTGGATTATGAGATTACGAAACATAATTTTTTTTTTTTTATTAGATCAATACTTCTAATTGAATAAGTATGAGTAAAGGATCCATGGATAAAGATAGAAAGTGGCTTTCTAATCGTAACTAAATCTTTAATTTGGAATTTGTATTACGGAAATTGAAGCAAAATGGCTATTAAACAATGACTTTGGTTTACTAGAGACATCGACAAATTTTTTTAGCTCGGTAGAAACAAAATGCTTTTCCTAAGGATTCTCTCACATAGAAATAGAGAACGAAGTAACTAGAAAGGTTGTTATAATATAATCCCCCTCTTTTCTATAGGGATCGTCTAGAAAGCGGGTTGTTCTGAATACATTCAGACAGAAAAGCTGACATAGATGTTATGGGTGGAATTTTTTTTTTCGTTCATGTCTTAATATAGGAATTTATACATCTTCCATAAAGGAGCCGAATGAAACCAAAGTTTCACGTTCAGTTTTGAATTAGAGACGTTAAAAATGATGAATCAACGTCGACTATAACCCCTAGCCTTCCAAGCTAACGATGCGGGTTCGATTCCCGCTACCCGCTTTTACTTTATTTTTTTATTAAATTAATAAGAAATAAGAAAAAAATAATAAGAAATAAGAAAAAAATAGAATTAAATATTTTGAGATTTTTATTATTTT